TAGTTTGGTTAAAGTTGTATTGTCAGATGATGTTTGATGTGGTATTAGAGTGTTTAAAGTAAAACATTGGCTGTGTGAGCTTTAAACATTATAATATTATGTGTGTTTTTTTTAGACACATTCTTGGTCACGAATGAACGTTTGTTTGTTTGATCAAATGGTTTGTCATTTTAGATTAATTCTTGCTAAAATGAAGTTGGATGGATGTGTGATATGTCTTACGAGCATGGAAAGATATCGCTCCGCCTGGGGAAATGTGGGTAAAGGATGCTTCATGTAATGGACCTTCAACAATAAGTGTCATTAATATCACTTTGAAATGAGGCTGAAGGGAAGGAGATAAAAAAAATACCAGATGCCGGGAGGGCCAAGGCATGTCGTGTCACGGGCTAAATGCAGCACACTCATTAATCAGAGGTCTTGGAAAAAGTATTTGAGTGCGGATAAAGGTTTGTAGGTGCCTGAGATAGGAACCAGAGGTCTTGGAAAGGTCATATTTTTAGCGGTAACTTAGTTAAAGGCGCCACGAGACTGGTAATGGAAAACCTTATAATGGCGGGTTGGTGATCTCTCGTGAGAAGTCAGGTTAATAAATCACCTAATACTGGTTTCAAGGAAATGTCTGTTTTGAGAGGGTATTACATGCTTATTAGGCGTGGGGAAGAGAATGTTATGTACTATAAACATAGTATGTATTATGAAATATAATAGTAGTATGTATATATATATTAGACATGAGGTAATACATAATATGTTATATATACATATAAATAATAAAGGATAAAAATCCTGAGGGTTGACCCATTTTTAGTTTACAAGACTAACGCTTTTGGTTTTGAGCTATCAGGACATTTTTGGTATAAGATTTTGTTTTCTAAGATTGAGATTCCAGGTATGAGGGCAATTAGTATGCTGAAGTAGATGAGAGATGCTGTTTGGCCTAATTCAATGGTGGGGTATCGGACTGGCTGTCCTCCTACTCATGTAAGAATGAAAATGTTTGAAATGAAAATTCAGAATATGATTTGTGATGTTGGGCGGTAGGCCATTGTTCGTTGTTTTGACAGGTGGGTTGTTGGTAGGGATGCTAGGATTATGATTGAGGCAATTAAGGCTAGTGTTCCCCCTAATTTGTTTGGAATTGATCGTAGGATGGTATATGCAAATAGAAAGTATCATTCTGGTTTGATGTGTGCTGGGGTGGTGAGGGGTGAAGCTTGACGGAAGTTTTCTGACTCTATCAGGAGGTTTGGTGCCAGTAAGGTTACGGCTGTGAATAATATTAGTATTATTGATATTCCTAGAATGTCTTTAAAAGAAAAATATGGGTGAAATGGAATTATGTCAATAGTGGATGAAAGGCCTGTGGGATTGTTTGATCCAGTGTCATGTAGAAATATTAAGTGGATTGCTGCGAAGGCAGAGATGATGAATGGGGTGATTACATGAAATGTAAAGAATCGGGTTAATGTCGGTTCATTTACTGCAAAGCCCCCTCAGATTCATTGAATAATTGGGTCTCCTAAATATGGGATTGTTGAGATTATACTTGTAATTACAGTGGCAGCTCAGAATGATATTTGTCCTCATGGTAATACATAGCCCATGAATGCAGTGGCTATTGTTAGTAGTAGTAAAATAATTCCGATATTTCATGTTTTTTTGTATAGGTAGGATCCATAGTAAATTCCTCGTCCGATGTGTATGTAAATGCATAGAAAGAATATTGATGCTCCGTTTGCATGGATATTTTGTATTAATCAACCAAAATTTACGTCACGGAGAATGTGAATTATAGAGTCAAAGGCTATAGTTGTGCTGGCTGTAAAGTGAGCGGCTAAAAAGATTCCTGTTACTAGTTGGATGATTAGGGTTATTCCTAGTAATGATCCGAAGTTTCAATATGCTGAAATATTTGATGGGGTGGGAAGATTAATTAGTGGGTTAATTGTTTTAATGATAGGGGATTGTGTTTTGTAGTGGGTCATAGATGTGTTTTTATAGTTGAATAACAACACTGATTTTTCATTTCGGAGGTCTAGCTTAGAGTTGCTAGTGAAAATGATGTATTTTATGTTGCTAGTAAGCTTAGCTTTTTTTGTTGGGGTGGTAGGAGTTGCATGTAATCCTTCTCCGTGTTTTGGTGCTTTGGCATTGGTATTAGCTTCTGGGTTTGGGTGTGCTGTGGTGGCTGAAATGGGAAGTTCTTTTTCGGCCTTAATTCTGTTTTTGATTTATCTTGGTGGTATGTTGGTTGTATTTGCTTACTCTGTTGCTATATCGGGGGATGTATACCCAGAGGCTTGGGGGGGTCGACTTTCTGGTTTTTTGGTTGTTTGTTTTGTGATATTAACTTTTATTACGGGAAAGTTTTTAGGTTTAATTTCATTTGGTGTATATGGGTTAGGTTTGGGTTGTGTTGGTGTTTCGTTGTTATATTCATATGGAGGGTATTACTTGTTGCTTGTTGGATTTGGATTATTGTTAGCATTGTTTGTGGTGTTAGAGTTGGTTCGTTGGGTTTCATTTGGGTCTTATAAGGTGAGGGTTATTTGTATTAATAACAGGATGGTTGTTGTAATTAGTAGGACTGTAAAATATTTTTTGATTTGTCCTTTTTGCATTGAAATGATGTTTGAAGTAGTTGTATTGAGTAGGTCGATTGTTGTCGGACCCATGTTTTCTAGCCATATTAAGTCTGTTAGCTGGGTTGAGTGTTTTTGGCTAAATTTTAGTATTTTTAGTGGTAAGGTTCGATGTAGTATTTTGAAAAAGGCCAGGTGTGAAATGAATTTTCAACTTGTTGTAGTGTTTTGTAGTTTTATTGTTATTTCTGTTGTTATGTATGTTCCTACAATAATTGTTATTATTGGAATTATTTTTATATATGTTGCTAGTGAGTTTGTAGTGTTTGACATGGTTGGTATTAGTATGGTTCCGGTTATTATAGCGGCTAAAGTAAGGCGGATGAGTGGAAATGTTTGTTGGGGGTGTGACTCTTTTTGGGTGATGGTGGGTTTATAGCAGAAGAATTTTTTTGTTATGTAGAGGATCATTCGTGCGGTATAAATTGATGTTATGGTTGTAGAGAGGAGTGTTGCTATTAGGGCTCAAGCGTTGATGTTGGTATTTATTATGGTTTCGATAATTATATCTTTGGAGTAGAATCCTGATAAGAATGGTGTGCCTGCTAGAGCTATTCCATTGATGGTTATTATGGTTGTTGTTGTTGGTAGTGTGTTTTTAGTACAGCTTATTTTTCGGATGTCTTGTTCGTTTTGCATATTATGAATAATAGATCCGGAGCATAGGAACAATGTTGATTTGAAAGTGGCATGTGTAATCATGTGGAATATGGCTAAATCTGGTTTATTGATTCCGATTGCGATTATTATGAGGCCCAGTTGGCTTGAAGTGGAGAAGGCGATGATCTTTTTAATGTCGTTTTGGGCAATAGCACATAGTGCGGAGTAGATGGATGTGAGGGTGCCCAGACCAAGGCAGATTGTTGTTAAGTATTTGGTGCTTATTATTGGGTGTATTTGTGTTAGTATATAGATTCCTGCGACGACTATGGTGCTGGAGTGAAGAAGGGATGAAACGGGGGTAGGGCCTTCTATTGCTGCGGGTAGTCATATGTGCATGAAAAATTGAGCTGATTTGCCAGTTGCGGCTAGGATTAATCCTAGGGTAATTAAAGTGTCTTTTGTGCTTAATGTTAGTGTTGATATTATATCTCATGTTCCTAAGGTAGAGAGTAGGGCGACTATGACTAAGATTAGGCCGATGTCTCCAATTCGATTGTAAATGATTGCTTGAAGGGCTGCCGCGTTAGCATTAGTTCGTGTGGATCATCAATTAATTAGTATAAAAGACAGGATTCCTACTCCTTCCCAGCCGGTAAGTAGTTGCATAAAGCTTCCTGCCGTTGCTAAAGTGAGTATGGAGATTAGGAAAATTAGTAAGTGTTTTTGGAACTTTTTTGTTAGCTCATTAGTTATGTACCAGGTTGAGAATTCTATAATTGATCAGGTAACGAATAGGGCTGTAGGCAGAAATAGTGTGGAATATTTGTTGATTATTAGGGTTATGGTCATATTTGTTGTTCCTGTGTTAATTATATGAAAGTTGATGTTGATGTTTTGCGTTTGATGTTTTATGATCAATGTTGTTGGAAGTAATGAGAGTAAGAAAGATGATTTAATGATTTTTGTGATTTTTGTTTCATGCTTTTTGGAAATAATGGGGAGTGTTAGAAGTAGTATGGAGGTTAGAATTATGGTAGTAATTATTGATTCTAGCATAACTTTTACTTGGAGTTGCACCAAGGTTTATGGTTCCTAAGACCACGGGATTGCTATTGTCCTTTAAAAGTGAAGGGTCTGAGGTTTTAGTTTCAGGTATGAGAATTAGCAGTTCAGTTGAAACCCTTCGGCCAAGAAGAGGTGTATCTATTGTTAGGGTCACGACCTAGTGTTTTATTAAACTATCTTGGCATTAGTTAATTAGTTCTGAGTCCAGTGTAAGTAGTAGAATTGGTAATGCATGTAAGATTATAATTAATAGTTCCCGTGTTTGGGCAGGGTAGACTTCTTTTGAGTCTTTTGTTAGGTGTCCTTGTTGTGAAGTTATAAATATTTGTAATGAGTAGATTGCTGTGATGGCTGCTCCTGTGGCGGTTATTATAATTGTTAGTGGGGATCAGTTGAATAGTGTAGTTATAATTTGAATTTCTCCAATCAGGTTGATTGTTGGGGGTAGTGCTAGGTTTGTCAGGCTTGCAATTAATCAATATGAGGTTATTAGGGGTATGGCTTTTTGTATGCCTCGTATGGCGATTAGTATTCGGGTGCTTGTTCGTTCGTATAGCATGTTGGCTAGGCAAAATAGTATTGAGGAGGTTAGGCCGTGGGCAACTATTAGGATAACTGCTCCTGAGGTGCTTCATGGGGTTTGAATGAGTGTGGCAGAGGCTACTAGTCCTATGTGGCCTACTGAGGAGTAGGCAATAAGGGCTTTTAGGTCTGTTTTTCGTAGGCATGTTAGTCCTGTCATAATGATTCCTCATGTGGCTATTGCGATTGTTGGGTAGATTAAGGCGGTTGAGATGTTTGTTGGGGTTATGCGGATGATGCCATATCCACCAAGTTTTAATAATACGGCTGCCAGTACTATTGAGCCGGCAATGGGTGCTTCTACATGTGCTTTTGGCAGTCAGAGGTGGACTCCGTATAGTGGTATTTTTACAAGGAAGGCTGTCATACATGCTAGTCATAAGACATTGCTTGTAAGCTGGTTATGGGTGTTAGGTTTTAATAGGGTCAGTATTAGGAAATTTGAGTTGTTTTCTTGATTATTAAGGAATAAGATTGCAATTAGTAGTGGGAGGGAGCCTAGTAGTGTGTAGTATATAAAGTATGTTCCTGCAGTTAGTCGTTTTGGTTGGGATCCTCATCGTGTGATGATAATTAGGGTTGGGATAAGAGTAGCTTCAAATAAGATATAAAATAATGTTATGTTGTTTGCTGATAGTGTTATTACTAGAAGTGTTTGTAGGGCGGCAATGTTTATTAAAAACCCTTGTTTTCGTGACTTAGGTTCTATTTTTAGGTGGTTTTGGCTTGCGATAATTATTATTGGAAGGAGTCAGAATGACAAGATAATTAGTGGGGCTGAGATTTGGTCAATAAATAAGTATTGATTAGAAAATATGTTGTTTAGTATTATTGGTGTGTGAAGTCATTGAAGGCTTAAAAGGGTTATTAGTATTGAGTATGATGTTATGGATGTAAATAGGAGTTTATGTTGGATGAGGGTGGCTGAGGGAATTAGTATCATTGTTGGAATTAAAATTTTTAGCATTTTAATAAGTTTAGGTTTTTTACGAAGTCGTTTGTGTTTTTTTGTGCTGTAATTGTTACCAGGGTAAGGCCTGTGCTTGCCTCGCAGGCACCCATAGCGATTATAATAATAGTGATTGGTGTGGTGTTTGTGTTGTTAATTGAGGATGCTGCTATCGATAAAAATAGGATTAGGGTCATAGATTCTATGCATAGGAGTACGGATATTAGGTGGGTTCGGTTTGTTGAGATTCCAATTAAGCTAAGCAGGAAGGCGCTAATTATTGTAAAATATATTTGTATCATGTAGAGATTTAGGTGTGCCTAAAGTTGCTAGTTCGAAGGTAGCTGTTTTGTGTTAAACTAACCTCTAATTTTGTTCAATCAAGGGCTCCTTGGCTTCATTCATATGCTAGTCCTATTGTTAATAAGAAGATAAGCAGGAGCATTCATGTTGTTGTAGTCATTGAGATGTTTAATGCTCAGGGGATTGGAAGCAGGAGTGCGATTTCAAGGTCGAATAGCAAGAAGAAAATTGCGATCAGGAAAAATTGAATTGATAATGGAAGTCGTGCATTTTCTAGTGGAGAGAACCCACATTCGTATGGGGATAATTTCTCTATGTCTGGGCTTGTTTTTGGTGCTAAATGATTGAAGGTAATAAGAATTAGTGGAATAGTTGTTGTGAATAGGATTGTTGTTGTTAAGTTAATTATCACTTCTTATAAAATAAGATTAAATGAGTGGAAGTCATTTGTATTTGTTATACTAAAGTGATAGGATCCTCATCAGTAAATTGATGTGAAGAGGAAGATTCAGACTATGTCTACGAAGTGTCAGTATCATGCGGCGGCTTCAAAGCCGAAGTGATGTGTGGTTGTAAAGTGAAATAGGTTTTGTCGTGCTAGGCAAACGATCAGGAATGTTGTACCAATCATTACGTGAAGTCCGTGAAATCCTGTTGCTAAAAAGAAGGTGGATCCGTAAACTCCGTCGGATATTGTGAATGAGGCTTCATAGTATTCTATGGCTTGTAGGGAGGTAAATCCGGCCCCTAATATAATGGTCATTGTTAAAGCAATGATTGTTTTTTTTCGTTTACCCTCTATAAGGGAGTGATGGGCCCATGTTACAGTGAACCCTGAGGCTAGCAATACTATTGTATTTAGTAGTGGTACTTCAAATGGGTTTAGGGGAATGATACCTTTGGGTGGTCATTGTATTCCAATGTTATGGGTAGGGTTGAAGCTTAGAAAGAAAAAGGTTCAGAAAAAGCCAAAAAAAAATAATAATTCTGAGGAAATAAACAGAATTATTCCGTATCGAAGACCTTTTTGTACAGCTTTGGTGTGATGTCCCTGAAATGTGCCTTCTCGTACAATATCTCGTCATCATTGGTATGATGTTAGTAGTGTTGTAAATAATCCGAGGCTTATAAGGGTTGTTGTTTTTGAGTGTATTCATGCTACAAGTCCTGAGACTAGTGTGAATGCTGATATGGCACTTAAGATTGGTCATGGGCTAGGGGTCACTATGTGGAACGGGTGTATTTGGTGGGTCATATGTGTTTTCTTGTAAATATAAGCATGTTAATAAAGTGAAAACATAGGCTTGAATAATAGCAACTGCAAACTCTAAAACTATTAGTAGAATTAGAAGTACTGTTGGTAGTAAGGATAGGGTTGGGATTATTTTAACTGTTGAAAGAGCAGCTGTTGAAATTAGTTGAAGTAGGAGGTGACCTGCTGTTAAATTGGCGGTTAGTCGGACCCCTAGAGCGATTGGACGAATTAGTAAGCTGATTGATTCAATAACAATGAGGGTGGGGATTAATAGAGTTGGTGTGCCTTCTGGTAGTAGATGGGCTATGGATTTGGTTGGCTGGGTTCGAAGGCCAATTAGTACTGTGGCTAATCAAAGTGGGAGTGCAAGGGCTATGTTTACGGAAAGTTGAGTTGTGGGTGTGAATGTATAAGGGAATATTCCTACAATATTAAGTGTTAATAGTATTAGTAGTAGGGAGGTTAAAAGAGGGGCTCATTTAAATCCGTTTTTGGAGGTTGGTAATATGAGATGTTTTGTAATTTCTTTTAATATTCATTTTGTAAGTGTGTAAGTCCGATTAGTGCTTAGGCGATTTGTTGGTTGCGGGGTCAGTATTAGTGGGAGGAGTAGTGTGATTAAGGTTATTTTTGTTCCAAATATTTGTGGGATTTCAAATTGGTTAAATAGGTTTGTTATCATGGTCAGGTTCATTGGTTGTGGTCTACCTTTTCTTTGAATTTTTTAGGTTTTGTGGTGAGTTTGGTTTTTGTAGTTTTTGTAGTTAAAGCTAATAAAATTAATCAAGTTCATAAAAATGTTATAAATCAGTTTGATGTATTTAGTTGTGGCATTCACTTGGGAGAAACTTTCTCTTCTTTAGCTTAAAAGGCTAGTGCTTTGCAAGCTTCCTAGTGAGTTTAGTAGGGTGGTAATTCAGTTTTCGAATTGTTTTATTGGTATTGATTCTGCTGTAATTGGTATAAAGCTGTGATTTGTGCCGCAGATTTCTGAGCATTGGCCGTAGAATACTCCTGGTCGTATGGTCGTAAAAATTAGTTGATTTAGTCGTCCGGGGACTGCATCTGTTTTTACTCCGAGTGTTGGAAGGGTTCATGAGTGTAGGACGTCTTCTGCTGTTACCAACAGTCGTACTGTTGATTTTATTGGAATTGCTATTCGATTGTCGACTTCTAGTAGTCGGGGGGCTCCATTTGTTAGGTCTTGTTCTTTGATTATGTATGAGTCGAATGATGTGTTTTCATAGTCTGAATATTCGTAGCTTCAATATCATTGGTGGCCTAATGTTTTGACGGTTAAGTGTGGGGGGTTTTGATCTTCTAGAAGGTAAAGGGTTCGTATTGAGGGGAGGGCAATGAATATTAGTACTAGGATGGGGAGGAGTGTTCATATAAATTCTAGGTGGTTAGCATCATTTGGAGAAGTGTCATAGAGTTTTGTTGTTGAGATGGTGAACAGGGTGATTATTACTGAAAGTCAGATTATTAGTAGTATTGTTATGGCGTAGTCGTTAAAGTAAAGAAATTCTTCTATTATTGGTGAGAGTGCGTTGTTTAGTGAGATTTGTGAGGGTTCTGACATTAGAACTTATAGGGATTCTATGTTTTGATTCTGACAGAATCATGTAATGTGTAATATACTAAAGTTCTATGAAGGGAGAAGCAAAGTGGATTGCGATTGGTTTGAAACCATTTTTATGGGGTTCAATTCCCCTCTTTCTTGTGAAGTAACTATTGGGGGGGTGGTAAAGGTGTGGTTTGGTGGTGGGCAGCCTTGGGTTCATTCTTGTAGTTTTTTGTCAGTTTGAGTTGTTAATGTTTTTTGTTTTTTTGTGAATGCGTTTCAGATTAACCCAATTAACATTATTGTTCCTATCATTGAGATGATGGATCCTAATGACGATATGCTGTTTCATAGTGTATAGGTGTCTGGGAAGTCGGAGTATCGTCGAGGTATTCCGGCTAGTCCTAATATGTGTTGTGGAAAGAATGTAATGTTTACTCCTACAAATATGATTCAGAATTGGGCTTTTGCTATTCGTTGGTTAATTGAGAATCCTGTTAATATTGGGAATCAGTATACAAGTCCTCCTATAATTGCAAATACGGCTCCTATTGATAGGACGTAGTGGAAGTGTGCTACTACATAGTATGTGTCGTGTAGTAGTGTGTCTAGGGATGAGTTTGATAGTATAATTCCTGTTAAACCTCCTATTGTGAACAAATAAATAAACCCGGTTGCTCATAGTATTGGGACGTTTCATTTGGTTTTTCCGCCAAAGATTGTAGCGGCTCAGCTGAATACTTTAATTCCTGTGGGGACTGCAATTGTTATTGTTGCGGCTGAGAAGTATGCTCGTGTGTCGATGTCAAGTCCGACTGTAAATATGTGGTGTGCTCATACAATAAATCCTAGTGTGGTAATAGCAAGTATGGCTCATACTATGCTATGATATCCGAATGGTTCTTTTTTTCCTGAATAGTGGGTGACAATATGTGAGATAATTCCGAAGCCTGGTAGAATTAAAATATATACTTCTGGGTGGCCAAAAAATCAGAATAGGTGTTGGAAAAGAATTGGGTCTCCCCCTCCGGCGGGGTCGAAGAATGTTGTGTTTAGGTTTCGGTCTGTTAGGAGTATGGTAATGGCTGCTGCTAATACTGGAATGGCTAATAGAAGTAAGATTGCGGTGAAGAATACGGATCAGACGAATAATGGTCAGTTGTAGGGGGTTGTTGAGTGTGGGGTCATATTAATGCAGGTTGTAATAAAGTTAATGGCCCCTAAGATTGAGGATGCTCCGGCTAAGTGTAATGCGAAAATTGTTATGTCTATTGATGGGCTTGAGTGTGCTATGTTTCCTGCTAGTGGCGGATAAATTGTTCAGCCTGTTCCTACGCCGTCGCCGAATTTTGATGACATTAGGAGTAAGAAGAAGGATGGTGGAAGAAGTCAGAAACTTATGTTATTTATTCGTGGAAATGCTATGTCTGGGGCTCCTAGTATTAATGGTACTAATCAATTGCCGAATCCTCCGATCATGATTGGTATTACTATAAAGAAAATCATGATGAAGGCATGAAGTGTGATAAAGGTGTTATATATTGTGTCTCCGTTGTATTGGCCCGGTTGAATTAGTTGTAGTCGAATTATGAGGCTAACTGTTGAGCCGGTAAAGCCGGCTATGGCGCCGAATAGGAAGTAAAGGGTTCCAATGTCTTTGTGGTTGGTTGATAGAAATCAGCGTGTTAGTGTTGACATGGTAAGGTGGCTGAATTTAGGCGGTGGTTTGTAATTCCATTGATGGAGTGGTAGCTCCTCTTATCAGGCCTAGGTAGATGCTAAATTGCAAGTTTGGTTTTGAAAATGCAGATTTTCGTAGGCCTATAAATGGAAATATAGTAAATAAACTGATGCCTGCTAGTTTAGGTAAATAGCTGTTAACTATTTTTTGCGGGATCGAGGCTCGCCGGTTTTATAGGCCTTATTTTAATAAAAATATCTGGGTTGCATGCAGATGATGTAGGAGAAAGTCCTATGGGTCTTTCAGAAGCTAAGGGTCTTCCCTTGTTTGTGGTGTTGAAGGCCACCGGTTTAAATAAGTTTAATCCTAAGCTTCTTTATAATGGGATTGCTGGGATTAAATGGGTTATAAATAGTGCTGTTGGAGTTATTATTGTTATTAGTTGTGATTTTTGGTTTTGGGTTCGTCATTTTGTTGATGAGGGGGTTGTTATTGGTGATGTGAGTATTATAATCATATATGTAATTCGTAAGTAGAATAGTAAGCTGATTAGTGATGTTATGATTGCTAGGGTTGCTAGTATTGTGAGTTTTTGTGTAATGAGTTCATTAAGAGCTAGTATTTTTGGTGTGAACCCTGTAAATGGTGGTAAGCCGCTGGTTGATAATATTAATAGAGCAATAGAAACAGCTATTGTTGTGGAGGTTGTTCATGTTGTGGTTAAGTTTTGTAGTGTTTTTGTTGATGCGTTTGTTATTATTAGAAAAATTGGGGTGGTCATAATAATGTAAATGGAGATATTTATAATTGCTAAGTTTGGGGAGAGGGCTATAATTATGATGGTTCAGCCTAGGTTATTAATTGATGAGTAAGCTATTGTTTTTCGTAGTTGTGTTTGGTTAATGCCTCCCAACCCGCCCACAACTATTGATAAAATTCCAGCGGATGTTAGAAGGGCGGGTTGGATGTTGTTTGAAATTATGTATATTAATGTAATAGGGGCAAGTTTTTGTCATGTTGTAATGAGTAATGCTGTTTGTAGTGTTGCGCCTTGTAATACTTCTGGAAGTCAGAAGTGAACTGGGGCGGCCCCTATTTTTATTATTAGGGACAGGGCTATAGTTGTTGTGGAGAATTTATTTTTAAGTTCTATAATATCTCAGCTGCCGGTTTGTCAGGCATTAGTTGTGCTGGATAGTAGTATTATTGCTGATGCAATTGCTTGTGTTAAAAAGTATTTGATTGTGGCCTCTGATGCTCGTGTGGTTTTTGGTTTTGAAATGGTTGGTAGGATGGCTAATATGTTTAGTTCTAATCCGATTCAGGCTATAAGTCAGTTGGAGCTTGATATGGTTATGATGGTGCCTATAGCAATACTTAGAGCAGTGATTATGATGGATGTGGGGGTAATATATTAGGAGGTGTAAGTACCGTTTTTGGGGCATGGGCCCAACTGCTTATGTAGCAGATCCTAATTGGAAGCGAGAGTGTGTTGCTCTGTGTTTATTTCATCAAAATAACCCCTGTCTCGGGCACGCTTCTGTTTAAGATAGAGAGTAGTATAGGTGGTAGTGCAAAAAATTTTGGATTTTTTTGTGGAGGTTCGAGTCCTCTTTCTCTAATTAAAGGTGATTGGAGGAAGAGCCATGATTGATACAGGTATTATTGTATATAATAAGCAAGATGCTAAAGTTATGGGCAGAAATTGTTTTCATAGCAGGTGTATTAGTTGGTCATATCGAAATCGTGGATAGGTTGTCCGGATTCAGATAAACCCTATGGTTAAAATGGTGGTTTTTATTATTAAATTTATTGAGAATGTGGTTGGATCATGTGGTGTTGGGCTTAAAAAAAGGATTACTGATAGTGTATTTATAATTAGAATGTTTGAGTACTCTGCTAGGAAGAATATAGCGAATATTCCGCTGGCATATTCTACGTTGAAACCAGATACTAGTTCTGATTCCCCTTCGGTAAGGTCAAATGGGGTTCGGTTTGTTTCGGCTAGTGTTGATACGAATCATATTATGGCTAGAGGGCAAGATATTAGTGCTAACCATGTTTTTTCTTGGGCTTCTAGAAATAGTTGTATTGTGTAGCCTCCTGTTTGAGATGCTATGCATATTAGAATTAAACCTAGTGTAACTTCATATGAGATTGTCTGTGCGATGGCTCGCAGTGCCCCAATTAATGCGTATTTTGAATTTGATGCTCATCCTGATCATATAATGGTATACACGGATATGCTTGAGATAGCTATAAGTAATAGTAGGCCAAGGTTGATGTTTACCAGCGGATATGGCATAGGAATTGTGGTTCATATTAATATTGCTAGTGTTAAGGCTAGAATAGGGGAAGTAATAAATATGGTTTTTGATGATAATGTTGGGTGGATGGGTTCTTTTACGAACAATTTGATTCCGTCTGCTACTGGCTGTAGGAGTCCTTTTGGTCCAACGATATTTGGGCCTTTGCGTTGTTGTGCAGAGCTAATAATCTTTCGCTCTAAAAGGGTTAAAAAGGCGACGGCTATTAAAGTGGTAATTACAATTGTCAACAGGTTTATTATTTGTGGTGCTTTGATTATTGGTGAGACGATTTGGACGTCTGATTAAAGGTTTTAGGTCTTTTGCATTTGCCAGACTCTGCCACACCAAAGTGAAAATTCTTGCCTAGGATTGGGATGCCTAGGCACATGTTTTGCACTTTAGATTTTTCAGTGCGTTGTTTGAAGGACTCTCCTTCAGGGTTGGTCCTGCTTCATCGGTCCTTTCGTACTAGACGGAGCGGTGAACAGATATAGACCGACCTGGATTACTCCGGTCTGAACTCAGATCGCGTAGGATTTTTATCGTTGAACAAACGAACCGTTAGTAGCTTCTACACCACTTGGATATCCTGGTCCAACATCGAGGTCGTAGATATTCTTGTTGATAAGAACTCTTCAAGAATGTGGCGCTGTTATCCCTGGAGTAGCTTGGTTCATTGATCAGTATTACTGGGTCTTGCGGTTTGAGCCCAATAGATTGGTTGATCTGGTGGTCATATAGAGGTTTTATTTCTCTTTAGTTGCCCCAACTTAAAATTAACACCATATGTTTGGTGGTAATTTAAAGTTTCACAGGGTCTTTTTGTCTTGTTTTGGCATGCCTGCTTTTGTACAGGCAGATCAGTTTCACCGACTGTTTTCAAGAGACAGTTTCTTTCTCATGTGGCCATTCATACGGGTCTTTATTTAGAAGACAAGTGATTGCGCTACCTTTGCACGGGTTATCGCGGCCGTTTAAGGTTTCCCTCACTGGGCAGGCATTACCTTTAATACTTGTTTGGCTAATGGCTATGTTTTTGGTAAACAGTTGGAAAGATTGGTTGCCGAGTTCCTTTTGAAAACTTGTGTCTTCTGATTATAATCCTATGTCGGGGCTACAGTTTATTTTATGGTTGTGAATTGTTTTTCATATTTACTGAATATGTTGGGCTCTTATTTAGAGAAATTTTCATGTTACTCGTTCTAGCAGGGTTTCTTCTATAGTTTTATAGAATGGCCTGGTTGGAAGATGGGAGATTGGTTTGTGGTTTTGTATTTATGGTGGTGTTACTGTGACGTAATATTTAGTGGTGGCTGCTTTAAGGCCAACTGGTTAAAATATTTTGTGCTTTCTCTCCACTTTGGGTTGTAGCCTAAATCAATAGAGCTGTACCTTTATTGATTATATCTTGGGCAAAAGTATTTATTATGTTCTTATAATTACAGCCCAAGGTTGAACTTAAATTCATTATTCAGGCAACCAGCTATCGGTAAGTTCGTTTGGTTTTTCGCCTCTATTCTCGAGTCTTCTCATTCTTTTGTAACAGAAATGAGTTGGTTCTATAAAACTGCTTGAGAATAGCTCACTTACATTCGGGGTATCAGGCTGGGGGGGCCTTCTTGTCTGAGTTAGACTGGCTGGACAATGATGCAATAGGTATGTGGTTTTATCTCTGCTTCTTTGTGCTCGATATATATTGGTCTTTCAATTTTCCTTCACAGTACTGTCTCTATTGCGTCAAATTTGAAGTTTGCTCTCAGCTACTAGTCTTTTAGAATGTTTTAGTATGATTATGCGTTATTTTGTGGTGTTGATTGGGCTAAAATATTTGCTCAAAAAGGTGCGTAGGACGTCCTCCGTTTGTAAGTCGGGTGCTTTAGTGGTAAGCTACTTTTTGCTTCCAAGCACACCTTCTGGTACGCTTACCATGTTACGACTTTCCTCTCCTATTAGATCTATGGTGAGGGTGACGGGCGGTGTGTGCGTGTTCAATGTCCTGGTTCAGCAGAACGCTCTTATTCTTCTTACTGCTAAATTCTTCTTCGTGCAACTGTGTTTCAGTGAAGTTTTTGTTATATTTAGTAATGTAGCCCATTATTGGCCTTCTCGTAGGCTGCGCCTTGACCTGTCGTTTTAGAGGGGGGGGGGTCTTAAATTGCTCTATTTTTTGGAAAATGGGCTGTCGACGGCGGTATACAAGCTGGAATTGTGCTAGAGTAGGTAAGGTTTAACGTGGATCATCGATTATATAACAAGCTCCTCTAGGTTGGTTTTGGACACCGCCAGGTCTTTTAAGTTTTGAGTTTGTATTTGTACTTTTTTGGCAAGTAATGTTTATTTCCAGGCATAGTGGGGTATCTAATCCCAGTTTGTTTCCTGGTTTTTATGAGTCAAATGTCCTTAATATAAGATTATTTTGGGTTTGTTGTAGGTGCTGTTTGACGGTTCGATTTTGTGTTCTTCTTATTTGTTAGGCTTAAAAGAGAATTTTAGTCATTTTTTTGCCGGTTCTGCTATTTTGAGTCTTCTGTATAACCGCGGCGGCTGGCACAGAGATTTGCCGACTCTATCTAATCATAGCTTAATCGAGCTTGGCTCATTGTTAAATGTTAATTACTGCTGCATGTCCGTGTGGATGTGGCGAAGCTTGGCGTCTTAGGGGGCTGCCCCTGATGTCTGCTCTGTTTACATTTTGTTTTGTAGGCGTATCTCACGGGAGTGTTGAGGCTTGCATGTATAAGCTTGTTTATAAATAGTAGTAAGTCTAGGACCAAAACGTTTAGTGTCATAGAAAGTAGTGGCTAAAACACTATGCTTGGTTTAGGTTAAATATATTGGGTGAGGTGGTTGGCTGTGTGACACCCAAATATTTTGATGTATTGTGCACAATAATGCCACTTTTATGTGGTGTGTGCAATGATATATATATATATATATGCATAAGCACTATGCTTTGTTATTAAGCTACGTAATACTAGTTTGGTTAAAGTTGTATTGTCAGATGATGTTTGATGTGGTATTAGAGTGTTTAAAGTAAAACATTGGCTGTGTGAGCTTTAAACATTATAATATTATGTGTGTTTTTTTTAGACACATTCTTGGTCACGAATGAACGTTTGTTTGTTTGATCAAATGGTTTGTCATTTTAGATTAATTCTTGCTAAAATGAAGTTGGATGGATGTGTGATATGTCTTACGAGCATGGAAAGATATCGCTCCGCCTGGGGAAATGTGGGTAAAGGATGCTTCATGTAATGGACCTTCAACAATAAGTGTCATTAATATCACTTTGAAATGAGGCTGAAGGGAAGGAGATAAAAAAAATACCAGATGCCGGGAGGGCCAAGGCATGTCGTGTCACGGGCTAAATGCAGCACACTCATTAATCAGAGGTCTTGGAAAAAGTATTTGAGTGCGGATAAAGGTTTGTAGGTGCCTGAGATAGGAACCAGAGGTCTTGGAAAGGTCATATTTTTAGCGGTAACTTAGTTAAAGGCGCCACGAGACTGGTAATGGAAAACCTTATAATGGCGGGTTGGTGATCTCTCGTGAGAAGTCAGGTTAATAAATCACCTAATACTGGTTTCAAGGAAATGTCTGTTTTGAGAGGGTATTACATGCTTATTAGGCGTGGGGAAGAGAATGTTATGTACTATAAACATAGTATGTATTATGAAATATAATAGTAGTATGTATATATATATTAGACATGAGGTAATACATAATATGTTATATATACATATAAATAATAAAGGATAAAAATCCAGAAGGTAATTTAAGTAAAAATGCTGATTTTGGGGATCAGTTTTGGCTTGCCCCCTTTTGAGGGCGTATTTGGAGCGCGAGCTCATTTTAGTGGCTTCAGCACTATGCTTTGTTATTAAGCTACGTAATAC